GCAATTTTGATAAAAAAACAACAAAAGAAGGGGTCAAGTCAAATAGTCTTCTTCAAAATCTACATACTATGGCTAGGAATGTGGTACTAAGGAATTCCCGGCATCTCGTAGAATAGAAATAGAAAAAGAGTATAAACAAACAAAAGGCTTTTTAAAATTTCATTTTTTATCAGAGATAATCATATCATATAATAATTACTAAAAAGAATTTGGTTCTTTTTACAAATTTGATGTCGATAAATCCGCGAGTCTAGAAATTCATTTCGGACAATTGAACCTTCTCGAACTGTTTCTTTTTAAGAACCAAAAAGATTTGTGCCAAAATAACAGATGCGAAGAAGAACAAAAGGCCTTGTACACGTAATGGATCTTGAAGTACTATTTCTGCATCTCCCTGACCAAATCCGCCCACATTAGGATTACTTGTCAACGGTTGATCCAATTTGATAGATTCGCCTTCTGAAATAAGAAGTTCTGGCCCCCGAGGGATAATATCAACCACTTGACGTCCATCCGATGTATCCGCTATGGTTATTTCGTATCCCCCTTTTTCTTTTCGTAGGATTTTGCTTACTATACCAGATGCTGTAGCATTATAAACTGTATTGTTACTCTTGCTCCCGTCAGGATAAATCTGGCCCCTTCCCCTGTTTCCGCCTACGTAAATAGGATATTTTAAGAAGTGAATGTCTTTATTAGTAGCGGGGTCGGGGGAAAGAATAGGAAAGGTTATTTCACTATATTTCTGACCAGGAACAGGGCCTATGACAAGAATATTTTTTTGATTGGGGCGATAGCTCTGAAAAGACAGATTGCCCATCTTTTCTTTTATCTCGGGGGAAATACGATCGGGAGGGGCTAATTCAAAACCCTCTGGTAAAATAAGAACAGCCCCCACATTCAAAGCCCCCTTTTTACCATTAGCAAGAACTTGTTTCAGTTGCATATCATAAGGAATTCGAACAACTGCTTCAAATACAGTATCGGGAAGTACCGCTTGCGGAACCTCAATATCGACCGGTTTATTAGCTAAATGGCAATTGGCGCATACAATACGTCCAGTCGCTTCTCGTGGATTTTCATAACCCTGCTGTGCAAAAATGGGATATGCATTTGAAATGGATGTACGAGTTATGATATATATCATGAGCGATAAGGAAATAGATCGAGTAATCTGTTCCTTTATCCAAGAAAAAGTATTTCTAGTTTGCATGGTCCAAGCATTGATCCCAAAAATTTCTACAATAAATTGGGGTAGGTCACTAATGGAGTTTCCTATCCACGATTCTGTTATTTACTGGAATAATTTGACTGGATTAATAGAAATTAATTTCTATTTTTATAGAAATATAGGAGGAATCCGCGGGATGGCTAGAAATATAAAGTGATTTTCAACGCTTTGCTTATATACAACTGCAAAGTAAGAAACATTCTAATTGGATTAGGTAGATAATTTTTCAGTCATTCATTGAATGATAAATCACTACAAGTGACGGAGATACGCGATTTAAATAACGGAAAATCCAATATTTGAAAATTGTATCTACAATGACTGGAAAAGTGGAAACAAGGCCAGATATAATTTGATCATTATGAACAAATCCAAAATCCTTGTAGACAAAGCCAATCAGCAGTTCCCAACCATGCGGCGAATGAAATCCGATACACAAATCAGTTAATAAAAGAAGAGAAAAAGCTTTTATTGTGTCACTTAAGTTATATAGGAATTCCTGAGCCCAAGAGTTAAGAATAAAAAGTTCTTTATTACCCAAAATAGAATAACCACTTAGAATAATGAAACAGATTATATTTGTCGAGAAGTGCAAAATCGTATGAATACGACCCTCGTTGTGTATCTTGATTAATTGGATTGTTTCTTTGTGAATTCCTATACCAAGGTTTTGTAGATGTGTCTCCGAGTATTCCTTGATCATTTCCTCTAACAAAAGAAGTTCCTTTAATTCTATAAATTTTTCTAGAATACTCTTTTCTTCAATATCATTCAAAAAAGTTTCGGATTGCCTAGTATTACACCAATTAGTAACCCAAGATTCCAGACTTTTTTGAAATGAGAGAGAAATCCACCAGGGCAAAAATACTATAGATGCAAGATATAAAAGAGAAGTGAATGCTTTCTTTTTTGCCATTTTTCACTGTAATTGTTAATGAACCCATCTCATTCGTCGACTCTATGTAATCTAATATTTCTCTCACGCATCAGTTCTATTAAAAGTCTCAATTCCAACAAGTAAAAAAGGGGGGGGGAATTTCCTTATTTAGAAATGGTTGATTATGTATGAGATATTTCAATTTTTTCTTATTTTTTTTTTTTGAATTGAGTTGTGTATATTTCGATACATATAAAAGATCCCCAAAAGAGTTTTTTTATACTTGTTCCATATATGTCTGCTTTGACTCGAATGAATGTTCTGAAGAAACCTCGATTAAGTTATGTTATATATGTTATAGAACGATTCTTGCGTTTTTGCCCTTCTGCTGAGAAAGCATTTATTTCTCGGCTAATTTCTTAAAATACTTCAATTGGTACACGCAAGAAATAGGCCAATTCAGCAGCTTTTTGTTCCATTTCCCGTGGAGTAAAATTCTCATCAGTACGAGTCAATGGAATGGCTCCCTGGCCTCTGATATCCATATAAAGGACACGCCGAGCATAAATACCCTCTTTAACTTCTATTCTGATGGACTGAATATCTTTTATAAAAAATTGGAGGAAGACCCTCCGATTTTTTCCAGGAAATCCCCAACGAAAGATACACACTATTCCGTCTTTTCTATCAAATCGATCATAACCACTACCTACATTCCACGAAATTGTGCACCACAAATAGGAGCTAATAAAAAGACCCGCGATCCCATAGAAAGACATCACAATTCCTTGTGGAAAAAAAACTATTTGCTGAGACGGAAATAAAGATATCAAATTTCTACCAAGATAACTTGAGGTTCCAACCAACAAGAATCCTAATGAACCTAAAAAAAGGATAACAGCCCAGCAGAAATTACTTGTTTTTCGAGCCCCCGTTATAGGTTCTATCCATATATGTTCTGATCGACAACTCATACTTTATCCAGTTGCTTTTTTTTTATTGAGAGAATACCCCAAATGAATTTGACTTTAGTCCTTTTGTTTCCGAAGTAACCCGCATCAACTAGTACTAGTTTGATGTGAACCTTTAGGAGTAATTCATTAAATTGGTTAGATCTAAACTAATAACATACCCTTCGTATGATCTCACTAAAGATAGCCACATGCATATAGATAGACCAACTTTACAGTTCAGCCATCCGCCGATTCGGGTCTATTTGAAAATCGCTAGAATATAGTATTTTCTGGAGACATAAGAGTTTTTCGGCGGAAGCCGCTTATACCAATTTGTCTAAATGGATATCTGTGTTATGATACAAGCGTAAATTTTGAAAAAAAAAAATAGATGATAATTTGTGCCATCGGCTCTAAACAATCTTGTTTTTTTGAACATGAAGAAATAAAGAAGCCATTGCGATTGCCGGAAATACTAGGCCTACTAAAGGGACCAAAACAGAGGGAAAGTTAAGAGTTGTCATAGAATGGGTACCTCGATTTACTATTTGTACCTGTTATTTTTATTTAGATTTTATATTTATTATTTATAATATAAAGATATCTTATTATATATAAAGAATAAAGATATCTTATTATAATTTGATAATTCTAAATTGTAATTATTATTACTTTTTACTTTACTTAATATCTATTCTATTAAGTATAGATATAAGTATATATCTAAGTGAGTATATAATGTAGTTTTTCATTTCATCTTTCTACATGACAGATTTGAAAGAATATGGATGAGATATTATTTTATTCATTTTTTGCTCTTGGCTTCGAATTTCATTTACTAAGCACTTAAAAATAAATTAGATTCTTTTTATATTGAAGGGTTTGTTAGAATGCCATACAGCAGGGATTCTTAGTAAAAATAAGATTATCATAAGATATAGAAAGATAAAAAATTCTATATTTTCTATAAAATATAGATTAGATTTTAATTTCATTATATATGATGAGAAGAAGATATTTTTTATTTGCCTAATTTCACGAAAATAAGAATTTCATTTTTTATCTTGTTGATAGAGGCTTCTTGATCAATAATCAGAAATATAGAAAAAAGGGGCAGATTTTCTATTTTCTGTGACTTTTGATTCTTTGATAGAATTAGATCTTATGTCAACAAAGACAACCCTATTCATCTAATTTTGATTCAAAGGAAAGAAAGTGTGGAGTTGAAATAACTCACTCAGAACGCTTTTTAAAGGATTACGTGGTACGATTAGATCGAATAAGCCCTTCTGGAATAAATACTCAGACGCTTGTGAACCGTCGGGTACTGTTTTATTCAATGTTTGTTCAATTACTCTTTTACCCGCAAAGGCAATGTAGGCATTGGGTTCGGCAATAATGATATCCCCCAACATACCAAAACTAGCTGTCACCCCACCAGTAGTAGGAGATGTAAGGATTGGTACATAGAATAACTTTTTGTTTGATTGATAATCATATAAAGCAGAAGATATTTTAGCCATTTGCATCAAGCTCAAACTTCCTTCTTGCATGCGTGCCCCTCCAGAAGCACACACTATAATAAGAGGTAGAAATTCTTTAGTAGCGTATTCAATCAAACGGGTAATTTTCTCCCCCACTACGGATCCCATACTACCTCCCATAAACTGAAAATCCATAACCGCAATTGATACGGTAATACCGTTTAGTTGCCCTATGCCTGTTTGAACAGCCTCGGTTAATCCTGTTTTTCTTTGATAAGAATCGATACGTTTTTTATAAGGCTCCTCCTCCGAATGAAATTGAATGGGATCCAGAGAGACCATGTCTTCATCCATCGGCTCCCAAGTACCCGGATCGATCAAAAGTTCAATTCTATCTGAACTACTCATTTTCAAATGATATCCACATTGTTCACAAAGATTCATTTTTGATTGAA